TCAAGGCATTATTCATAGTGTGAATATTCCACCAAAAAGTTTTCTTTTAGTTCAAAATGGTCAATATGTGGAATCAGAACAAGTGATCGCCGAGATTCGCGCGGGAACATCCACTTTGAATTTTAAAGAAAGAGCTCGAAAACATATTTATTCTGATTCAGAGGGAGAAATCCACTGGAGTACCGACGTGTACCATGCACCTGAATATACATATGGTAATGTTCATCTCTTACCAAAAACAAGCCATTTATGGATATTATCGGGGGATCCGTGCAGATCTAATATAGTGCCTTTTTCCCCCCACAGGGATCAAGATCAAATGAATGTTCATTCTCTTCCTGTCGAACAGAGATATATTTCTGGCCTCTCAGTGACTAATGATCGAGTGAGACACAAATTGTTTAGTTCGGATCCTTTCGGTAAAAAAGTAGATAGAGGTTTTTATTATTCAAGACCAGATCGAATCATATCCAATGGTCATTGGAATTTCATATACCCTGCCATTCTCTACGAGAATTCTGATTTATTGGGGAAGAGGCGAAGAAATAGATTCATACTCCCATTCCAATATGATCAAGAACGAGAGAAAGAACTAATGTCCTGTTCTGGTATCTCGATTGAAATACTCATAACTGGTATTTTACGTAAAAAGAGTATTCTTGCTTATTTCGACGATCCCCAATACAGAAGAAGCAATTCAGGAATTACTAAATATGGTACCATAGAGGTGGATTTCATCCTAAAAAAAGAAGATTTGATTGAATATCGAGGAGCAAAAGAATTTAGGCCGAAATACCAAATGAAAGTAGATCGCTTTTTTTTCATTCCCGAAGAAGTGCATATTTTACCCGGATCTTCGTCCATAATGGTACGGAACAATAGTATCATTGGAGTAGGTACACGAATAGCTTTAAATACAAGAAGCCGAGTAGGTGGATTGGTCCGAGTGGAGAGGAAAAAGAAAAAGATTGAACTGAAAATATTTTCTGGAGATATCCATTTTCCCGGAGAAACAGATAAAATCTCTCGGCATAGCGGCATCTTGGTACCACCAGAAACGGGAGAAAAAAATTCTAAGGACTCAAAAAAATTGAAAAATTGGATCTATGTCCAACGGATTACACCCATCAAGAAAAAGTATTTTGTTTCGGTTCGGCCTGTAGTCACATATGAAATAGCCGATGGCATAAATTTAGCAACGCTTTTCCCCCAGGATCCGTTGCAGGAAAGAGATAATGTGCAACTCCGAGTTGTCAATTATATCCTTTATGGAAACGGCAAACCCATTCGAGGAATCTCTCACACAAATAGTCAATTAGTTCGAACTTGTTTAGTATTGAATTGGGACCAAGGACGAAATGGTTCTATAGAAGAAGTCCATGCTTCCCTTGTTGAAGTAAGGAAAAATGATCTGATTCGAAATTTCATAAGAATTGACTTAGTTAAGTCCCCTATTTCGTATACCGAAAAAAGGAATGATAGGGGAGGTTCGGGATTGAATCTCGATAATGGATCAGATCGCACCAATATTAATCCTTTTTACCCCAAGGCGAAGATTCAATCACTTACCCAACATCAAGGGACTATTCATATGTTGCTGAATAAAAATAAGCAATGCCAATCTTTTCTAATTTTGTCATCATCTAATTGTTCTCGAATTGGTCCATTCAATGGTTCCAAATCTCTCAGTGTGAGAAAAAAATCAATTAAAGAAGATTCCACGATTGCTATTAGCAATTTGTTAGGTCCCCTGGGTACTGTATCTAAAATTGCGAATTTTTATTCATCTTACTGCTTAATAACTTATAATCAGATCTTCTTAAATAAATATTTGCGACTTGAGAATTTAAAACAGCCTTTCAGAGCTATTCAATATTATTTAATAGATGAAAATGGGGGAATTTACAATCGCGATCCATGTAGTAACATCATTTTTAATCCATTCGATTTAAATTGGTGCTTTCTCCATCACAATTATTGTGAGAAGACATCCACAACAATTAGCCTTGGGCAGTTTATTTGTGAAAATGTATGTATATCAAAAGAAAATGTATGTATATCAAAATATGGACCGCGCATAAAATCCGGTCAAGTTATAATTGTTCATGTTGACTCCTTAGTAAGAAGATCGGCTAAGCCTCATTTGGCCACTCCGGGAGCAACCGTTCATGGCCATTATGGAGAAATTCTTTATGAAGGAGATACATTAGTTACATTTATATATGAAAAATCGAGATCGGGTGATATAACGCAGGGTCTTCCAAAAGTGGAACAGGTGTTAGAAGTGCGTTCAATTCATTCAATATCGATGAACTTGGAGAAGAGGGTTGAAGGTTGGAACGCACATATAACAAAAATTATTGGAAATCCTTGGGGATTTTTAATTGGAGCTGAGCTAACCATAGCGCAAAGTCGTATTTCTTTGGTTAATAAGATCCAAAAGGTTTATCGATCCCAGGGGGTGCAGATCCATAATAGGCATATAGAGATTATTGTACGTCAAATAACATCAAAAGTGTTAGTTTCAGAAGATGGAATGTCTAATGTTTTTTCCCCCGGAGAACTAATCGGATTGTTGCGAGCGGAACGCACAGGGCGCGCTTTAGAAGAAGCAATCTGTTACCGAGCCATTTTATTGGGAATAACGAAGGCATCTCTGAATACTCAAAGTTTCATATCTGAAGCGAGTTTTCAAGAAACCGCCCGAGTTTTGGCAAAAGCCGCTCTACGAGGTCGTATTGATTGGTTGAAAGGCCTGAAAGAGAATGTTGTTCTGGGGGGTATGATACCTGTTGGTACCGCATTTAAAGGATTAGTGCATCGTTCTAGGCAACACAACAACATTCCTTTGGAAATAAAAAAGAAGAATCTATTCGAGGGGAAAATAAGAGATATTTTTTTCCACCACAGAGAATTATTGGGTTTTTGCATACAAAAGACTTTCCATGATACAGCAGAACAATCATTTACAGGATTTAATGATTCCTAATAAGAGCATATTCATTCTTTTCTTTTAACTTTTAACTATATATATATGGTATGTATGATATGGTATGTATGGTCCAGTCATTTGATTTGTTAATAAAGATAATAACAAATAGAAAGTAATTAATGACTTGGACCGTGTATCAACGGCCAATCCCTGGCAGAAGGTTCCGTCGGAACAATTATTTATTTCAAGGTACCTTGTTTCTTAACAAAAAAAAAGGGAAAGTGTGGGGGGAAATGACAAGAAGATACTGGAACATCAATTTAGAAGAGATGATGGAAGCGGGAGTGCATTTTGGTCATGGTACTAGGAAATGGAATCCTAGAATGGCACCTTACATCTCCGCAAAGCGTAAAGGTATTCATATTACAAATCTTACTAGAACGGCTCGTTTTTTGTCAGCAGCTTGTGATTTAGTTTTTGATGCAGCAAGTAGGGGAAAGCACTTTTTAATAGTTGGTACCAAAAGTAAAGCTGCGGATTCAGTAGCAGCAGCTGCAATAAGGGTTCGATGTCATTATGTTAATAAAAAATGGCTCGGGGGTATGTTAACAAATTGGTCTACTACAGAAACGAGACTTCATAAATTCAGGGACTTGAGAGCGGAGGCGGGGAAACTCAAACGTCTCCCGAAAAGAGACGCAGCAATGTTGAAGAGACAATTATCTCACTTGCAAACATATCTGGGTGGGATCAAATATATGACGGAGTTACCCGATATTGTAATCATCGTTGATCAGCAAGAAGAATATACGGCTCTTCGAGAATGTCTCACTTTGGGTATTCCGACGATTTGTTTAATCGATACAAATTGTGACCCGGATCTCGCAGATATTTCGATTCCAGCCAACGATGACGCTATAGCTTCAATCCGATTGATTCTTAACAAATTAGTATCCGCAATTTGTGAGGGTCGTTCTAGCTATATAAGAAATCATTGATTAATAATAAGATTAAGGTAAGTCAATAACTTTTTGAACTCTATAGATTGATTGAATCGGTTACCATTCCTGAATCTCAAAAAAGAGATAAAAATGGATGGGGATATTCTGTGATTCCTTGGCACCTGAAATATGCGATTAAAGTCAAAGTGGGCGAGTCGAGAAAGAGATGGTTGAATCAAAATAATTAGAATTCCTTTTTTAGTTCTATTTCTGTCAGAGGGTAATATGAATTTTATACTATGTTCCATAAGCACACTAAGGGATATATATGATATATCTGGTGTGGAAGTGGGCCAACATTTATATTGGCAAATAGGGGGTTTCCAAGTCCACGCCCAAGTACTTATTACTTCTTGGGTCGTAATTGCTATCTTATTAGGTTCAGCCGCTATAGCTGTTCGGAATCCACAAACCGTTCCAACCGACGGTCAGAATTTTTTCGAATATGTCCTTGAATTCATTCGAGACCTGAGCAAAACTCAGATTGGAGAAGATTATGGCCCCTGGGTTCCTTTTATTGGAACTATGTTTCTATTTATTTTTGTTTCTAACTGGTCGGGTGCTCTTTTACCTTGGAAAATCATACAGTTACCTCATGGAGAGTTAGCAGCACCTACGAATGATATAAATACTACTGTTGCTTTAGCTTTACCCACATCAGTGGCATATTTCTATGCAGGTCTTACCAAAAAAGGGTTGGGTTATTTCGGTAAATACATTCAACCAACTCCAATACTTTTACCAATTAACATCCTAGAAGATTTCACAAAACCTTTATCACTTAGTTTTCGACTTTTCGGGAATATATTGGCTGATGAATTAGTAGTTGTTGTTCTTGTTTCTTTAGTACCTTCAGTAGTTCCTATACCTGTCATGTTCCTTGGATTATTCACAAGCGGGATTCAAGCTCTTATTTTTGCAACCTTAGCCGCGGCTTATATAGGTGAATCCATGGAGGGTCATCATTGACTAGCTTTCGAAAAAAAAAGCTTATCCCAACTCTCGAGTGTCTCAAGATAATCTACTGGGGGAACACAATATATCCAAACGAGACATGTATGGTCTAAAGTAGGAACAAAAAATATGTACGATATTTGGGTTGGGAATTGTAAAAAAAAAGGAAAGAGATCTAAAAGATCTTTTTCCTAAGATTGACTTTATGGTCCATTTATGTTATGTCTCTCTAATCAATATTCTATGATATGATCATATTTGTTCAGTCAATTACTCTATTTTATTTTCATAATTTGACTAAGAATTGTTATCTTATCTGTCTCCGACATGCGCCTAAAACAAAAAGAGTATGTTCTATAGAAAGAATAATTCCATTCGATTTGATTCAATTTGATTCAACGATTGATCAAAGTTGTCATTAATTGCAATAAAATCTTTATACGTAATGATTCGGGCTGACGATCCCATCCATTTATATTCATGCAGGGGTCGCGATAATGATAAGTAAAAAGAAGAGAAGAGTTTACAAGCAAATAAGATTCATAAAAAAGTCGATTAGGGGGTCGTGCTGAGCTAGGTATGGATATATATGTGTAGTGTAATGGCTATAAGCCAATTCCTGTGTATGTTTCGAAGCATGATTCTATTCTTCGACTAGAATCCGATTCAACAGCATAAAGAATGGTTTACGTTATGCAAGAAACACATGTATATGTGATATTAGATATTCATTAATTATCTATATATGGACTATACATACAAATAAAATAATAGAAATATATATTAATATTAATATTCTATTTTTTATTTATTATATTATTATATTAATATTATTTATTTTATATATATTATATATAATATATACATATATCTTTCCTACTACTGAATTTGAATTCAATAGGAGTTCTTCCGTTTTATCTGTGACTGGGGATTGAATGAATAAACAATAAACAGATGAAGTCAAGCATATAGAGGAGAACAGAACGTGCCAAGAATAAAAAGAGTGGCTTAGACCAAAGAAATGGAATAACTAGAACCTTTTGGATTTACAAAGACTACACGGTAGAAATTATAAAGGAGATATTGAAGTCGTTCTGCTGATTCAGGGATATCATTACCTCAATTCACTTTTGAGTTCTTAGTTACTTCGGTCGGATAGGTCTTAATGATGAAATAATAAGTAATAATTCATGGGTTGATTGTATCATTAACCATTTCTTTATTTTGGTGTGAGGAGCTTACCATGAATCCACTGATTTCTGCCGCTTCTGTTATTGCTGCTGGGTTGGCCGTAGGGCTTGCTTCTATTGGACCTGGGGTTGGCCAAGGTACTGCTGCGGGCCAAGCCGTAGAAGGTATCGCGAGACAACCAGAAGCAGAGGGTAAAATACGAGGTACTTTATTGCTTAGTCTGGCTTTTATGGAAGCTTTAACAATTTATGGGCTAGTCGTGGCATTAGCGCTTTTATTTGCGAATCCTTTTGTTTAATCCCATAAATATTTTAAATACGTCCTAATTTTCTTATTTTATTTTTTTGCTGTGTACCTGTCTCTTGCTTCTTAGAATTAGATCAACACTTCACCCCTATCATCTAATCACTTGTTGGTCTAATCACTTGTTCGTTGAAACAATACCCCGGGGAAGGACTAATTTGAGGATGAGGAATTAGCGAATCCACTCGCTTTCTTCCTTCCCGCCTTTAATGGAAGGGGAACCCCCCCCCCCTTTTTTTTTTTCTTAGTTTGACTTTTATTTTATTAGATTAGGATGGAGCAAACATGAGGCCTGGGGTCTAGGGCCAATAAGTGTCTTATTGAGAACTTCTATAATCCATAATATAATATTAATATAATAAATAAAAAAAAAAATTAGAATAGATTCAATTTCTTTATTTAAATTTTAAATAAGGAAATTAAGAAAAAAAAAAAAAGAGATCAATCAAACAAAACAGAGGGGATCAGGTGATACAAAAAGAACTCTGTTCGATTTTCTTAGTCCTATCTAATTTTCTTAGTCCTATCTACAAGAGGAGATCATATGAAAAATGTAACCGATTCTTTCGTTTACTTGGGTCATTGGCCATCCGCCGGGAGTTTAGGGTTTAATACCAATATTTTAGCAACAAATCCAATAAATCTAAGTGTAGTGCTTGGTGTATTGATCTTTTTTGGAAAGGGAGTGTGTGCGAGTTGTTTATTTCAAGAATAGGCTGGATCCAACCAGCTGCATTTTTTTTTTTTTTATTAAATTTTAAATTAAAATTTAATAAGAAAGAAAGGTGCACGATCTCGACGAATTACTTCTGAATAAATTAAGAAATCATATGTAAGAACCATAGCATTTCGTGATTCATTGGTAAACCTTTGATTCTCTATTAGCCAATAATGCGGGCCCATTAACATGGTTAAAGGTAAACCCTTTGAAGTCGAGGCACAAGAAGGTACTCTTTCTACCACTATGCTAGTAGGAGATAAGGAGATAGTTTCAAAATTAATATTAATATAATAGTTGGCAATTTATCTGATATAGAACACTCATATCGATAAAGAAATTTGAACCGTTTACTGGAAAACGGGTTTCTCGCACTTTTTATCCAATACCGAATTGACGAC